GTTTGCATCATTTTAATAATGTATATAAACACGAATTTTGGAAGGAAAAGCATATACTCGGGGTTCTCCTGTTTTCGGGGGTTTGCAGGATGATAAGAATCTTAGGAGTTTAGGGGGGTAGGGGGGTTTGACGAGAAAATACCTCCACTGGGGTGAGTCTTAAGTTTATTAGGAGAAATAATTATATGTTATGCTCTTGATATATCTTATGCAGTTTCCAGTAAAGCCATAATTCATTAACATCATTTACTCTTACAAGAAAAATGTTCAACCTTATTTATACATTGACGCGCTGCACTCTGAAATGTAAAATGAAAGGAAAAAGAAAAAAAGAATACTGACCCCCGTGGAGAGAACGCTCGGCATGGGGGGTTATCTCGCCATATGTGTCCCACCATTAACTTATGTCAGCGTCGAGGAAAGAATGAGGAAGGACCTATTTATGGCCCTGAAGTAGGAACCAAATGCCAGGAATAGTTCACTAAGTGCGACCCCCAAATTTATTGTCCCTCATTATCAATAAGAGTATGCATTAAGAAATCAACTGATGGTCGGTTCTTACTACATTAAATAATTTCATTTAATGTGATGTTGAGTACTTGGTATATATTTACCTATGATTTTGAATATTGAATTATGAAATTACGCTTATTTAATTTAATGTCTTGGTATATTATCTATTTAATGCTTTATGTACTTTTACGTTATTGTCCTTGCTTTTTGTTGATTTTAATATATAGGTGATTAATGTCTTGTATGTATATACATACATATAATTAATGGTTAATATAAATATATGGTGATATTACATATATGTATATTACATATATGTATATTACATATATGTATATTACATATATGTATCAAGAGATAGTTTAGTTTAGAATGCTGGCTTTGGGAGCCAGTGGCGGAGGTTAGAGTCCTTCTTTTTTGAGCAGAAGGGGGGATTTTAACCCCCGGCGTCCGGTTTACAAGACCGGTGCTCTGATGCTGAGCTACTAATGCTTGGTTATTGAAGTGTTTTGTTTTCTAATCAGCCTGCTATAGGTATTAAGATTAGAAACAGTGAGAAGTATAGTACAGAGGCGGCCTGACCAATAATTACGTATGGATGTTCAACTGGCATTCCTCCAATTCAGGTAAGGATGGCTACGTCAGCAATTAGAGTTCAGAATAGGAACTGTGTGAGTGGGCGGAAGGTGAGGCTTCGTTGTTTTGATGTGTGAAGGAGGGGGACTACTATGAGGATTAGGATGGATGCAAGGAGGGCTAGTACGCCTCCCAGTTTGTTTGGGATGGATCGGAGGATGGCGTATGCAAATAAAAAGTATCATTCTGGTTTGATGTGGGTGGGGGTGACTAGGGGGTTGGCGGGGATGAAGTTATCTGGGTCTCCTAGGTAGTTAGGGGAGAAGAGGGCTAGGATTGTGAGTGCTATGAGGAGGATTGTGAACCCGATAAGGTCTTTGTAGGAGAAATAGGGGTGGAAGGAGATTTTATCGGTGTCAGAGTTTAATCCAAGGGGGTTGTTAGAGCCGGTTTCATGTAGGAAGATGAGGTGGACGATGGTGGCGGCTGCGATGATGAATGGGAGTAGGAAGTGGAAGGCGAAGAATCGGGTTAGGGTTGCGTGGTCAACTGAGAAGCCGCCTCACACCCATTGGACTAAGGTATTTCCTACATAAGGGACGGCGGAGAGTAGGTTTGTAATTACGGTTGCACCTCAAAAGGATATTTGTCCTCAGGGAAGGACGTAACCTACAAAGGCGGTGGCTATGACTAAGAGCAAGAGAATTACTCCAATATTTCAGGTTTCTTTGTTTAGGTAGGAGCCATAGTATAGTCCTCGTCCAATATGAAAGTAGATGCAGATGAAAAAGAAGGAGGCTCCATTGGCGTGAAGGTTACGGATCAGTCATCCGTAGTTAACATCACGGCAGATATGGGCAACGGATGAGAAGGCAGTGGCAATATCAGAGGTGTAGTGTATTGCTAGGAATAGGCCTGTTAGAATTTGGGCGACTAGGCAGAGTCCTAGAAGAGAGCCAAAGTTTCATCAAGCGGAGATGTTTGATGGGGTGGGTAGATCGATGACTATGTCGTTTACGATTTTTATAAGTGGGTGGGTTTTGCGTAGGCTTGCCATTATGTTCTTGTAGTTGAATAACAACGGTGGTTTTTCACGCCACAGGTCTTGGTTAAAATCCTGGCAGGAATTATGACTTATGTGATGTCTTTATTTTTATTAGGGCTAGTGTTGGGGTTAGTGGCGGTGGCTTCAAATCCGTCTCCTTATTTTGGTGCGTTGAGTTTGGTAGTGGTTGCGGCTTTTGGGTGTGGGGTTTTAATTTGGCATGGGGGGTCTTTTTTGTCCTTAGTATTATTTTTGATCTACTTAGGTGGTATGTTAGTAGTTTTTGCTTACTCTGCGGCATTGGCTGCGGAGCCTTACCCTGAGACTTTGGGAAGTTGGCCTGTGTTGGCTTCGATATTAATGTACTCGGGTATTGTGATGTTGGTGTTTGTTTTATTTTTTGGGGGAGGAGGTGAATATTCGTGGGTGGTGGTAGACGAAGTAGACTGATATTCAATGTTTCGGGGGGACATAGCGGGGGTTGCCTTTATGTACTCTTATGGGGGAGGTGTTTTGATGGTTGGGGCTTGAGTTTTATTATTGACGCTGTTTGTTGTGTTGGAGCTAACACGGGGGTTAAGTCGTGGGGCCCTTCGGGCTGTTAGGTGATGAGGACAAGGCTTGAGAAAGCAAGGGTAAGTAGGAATATGGCCATGTATGTTTTGATAGAGCCTTGTTGGGTGTTACTGATAGTGGAAATTATGGGGGTGTTTAGTTTGGTGACTGCTTTGGGGCCGATTTTTTCTAGTCAGGTGAGGTCGATAGTCTGGCTAGCAAGGGTTTGGCCTAGAATGAGGTTTATTTTTGGGGGGAGCCGGTGTAAGATGTTTGGGAAGAAGCCTAATATGTTGGAGAAGTGGTGGGGCATAAGTAGGGGGATTGTTTTGGTTTGTTTGGTAGTTAATGAGGCTAGTTCTAGGGCGATTAGAAGGCCCATAAAGGTGACAGTGAGGGCGGCTAGTTTTAGAAGTGGTGGTATGGATATGATAGGGGTTTTTATTGGAAGGGTGTTTGCGGTGATAAGTAAGCCGGCGATAATACTTCCTCAGGCTAGTCGTTTAATAGGGTTGATTGTAGTTGGGTTGTTCTCGTTAATTGGGGGTAGGGTGTTGAATCGTGGGTGGCCCATGGAGACAAAGAATACGATTCGGAGGCTATAGATGGCAGTAAAGGAGGTTGCTAGGAGGGTGAGGGACAGGGCTCAGGCGTTTAGGTAGGAGGTGTTGAGGGCTTCAATAATAGCGTCTTTAGAGAAGAAGCCTGCTAGGAAGGGGGTCCCTGTTAGGGCGAGGCTTCCAATTGTAAGACAAGATGAGGTAATTGGTGTTAGGTGGTGTATGCCTCCTATTTTTCGGATGTCCTGTTCATCGTTTAGACTGTGGATAATGGATCCTGAGCATAGGAATAGTATTGCTTTAAAAAATGCGTGGGTGCAGATGTGTAAAAAGGCGAGTTGAGGTTGGTTGAGTCCGATGGTTACTATTATTAGACCCAGTTGGCTTGAGGTTGAGAAGGCCACGATTTTTTTGATGTCATTTTGGGTTAGTGCGCAGGTGGCAGTGAAAAATGTGGTTAGGGCTCCAAGGCAGAGGCATAGTGTGAGGGTTGTTGGGTTATTTTCTATTAATGGGCTTGTTCGGATGAGTAGAAAAATTCCAGCTACAACTATGGTGCTAGAGTGCAGTAGGGCAGAGACCGGTGTAGGACCTTCTATGGCAGAAGGTAGCCATGGATGAAGTCCGAATTGCGCTGATTTTCCTGTTGCAGCAATGATTAGGGCAACGAGTGGAATTGTTAAGTCTATGTCTTTTGAGGAGGAAAAGATTTGTTGGATTTCTCAGGAGTTGAGATGGGTTGCTATTCATGCTATAGCAAAGATTAGGCCAATATCTCCGATTCGATTATATAGGACGGCTTGAAGGGCGGCTGTGTTAGCATCTGCTCGTGCGTATCATCAGCCAATTAATAGGAAGGATATAATTCCTACTCCCTCTCAGCCGATGAATAATTGGAATATGTTGTTGGCGGTGGTTAAGATAATTATTGCGATGAGGAATGTTAGTAGGTACTTAAAAAAGCGGTTTATAAGTGGGTCGGAGTGCATGTATCATGATGCAAATTCTAGGATGGATCAGGTTACGTAAAGGGCTACTGGTGTAAAGATAATTGAGTAGTGATCGAATTTGAGGCTAATGTTGACATCGAATGTGTTGGTGTTTGTTCAGTTTCAGCTGGTGATTACAGTTTCAGTTCCTTCGTTTAGAAATAGACAGAGTGGTAGGAGGCTAACTAGGAAGGCTAGTTTTACTGCTGTTTTGACTTGTTTTAGTGCCCAATCGGGATTTTGGGGTTTGGGGGATAGTGTAGTGAGAAGTGGGTAAATGAGTAGGGCAAAGATGAGGATTAGGGTGGATGTTATGATTAGAGGGGTGGTGTGCATAGCTTTTACTTGGAGTTGCACCAAGAGTTTTTGGTTCCTAAGACCAATGGATGAGCTATTATCCTTTAAAAGCTTTGGGCGAGTGAGCTCTGGGGTTTAACCAAAGGGGTGAAGATTAGCAGTCTTCATTGCGGCAGGCCTCTCTCGGTGGGCAAGAGGGTTTTAACTTCTGTTTTTAGAATCACAATCTAATGTTTTGATTAAACTATGCCCACAAGCGGTCCATCCTCAGATCAGCTCTGGTTTAAGGATGAGGAGGAGTAATGGTAGTAGATGAAGTGATATTAAGAGGTGTTCTCGGGTGTGGGAAGGTTCAAGAGCTAGAATGTGGTTTGGTAGAGGGCCTCGTTGAGTTATAAGGAATATATAGAGTGAGTAGCCTGCGGTGATTAACGTACCAAGTCCTGTTATGGTAATGGTTCATCAGGATCAGTTAAATATGGATGTAATAATTATTAGTTCTCCTATAAGGTTTGGTAGTGGGGGAAGTGCTAAGTTGGCGAGGCTGGCAGTAAACCATCAGGCTGTTATAAGGGGGAGGGCTGTTTGTAGGCCTCGGGCAAGTAGTATGGTTCGGCTATGTGTGCGTTCGTAGTTGGTGTTGGCTAGGCAGAATAGGGCGGAGGAGGTTAGTCCGTGGGCAATTATCAAAATTAGTGCGCCGGTGAATCCTCATGGGGTTTGGATGAGGATACCTCCGATTACGAGGCCTATGTGGCTTACGGATGAGTAAGCAATGAGGGATTTTAGGTCTGTTTGTCGTATGCAGATAGATCCGGTTATGATAATGCCCCAAAGGGCTAAGATGATGAAAGGGTAGCTTAGTTCTTTATTAAGTGGTTCAAGTGTTACTAGGATTCGTATTATACCATAACCTCCAAGTTTTAGGAGTACGGCGGCCAGTACCATTGACCCTGCAATAGGGGCTTCTACGTGAGCTTTGGGTAGTCAGAGGTGAGCCCCATATAGGGGTATTTTAACTAGGAATGCCAGTATGCAGCCTGCTCATCAGATTTTGTCTGCGTATGTAGAGAGGGAGGGTGGGGTGGAGTGGAGGAGTGTTAGTAGGGATAGGGATCCGTTTGAGTTTTGTAATAAGAGGAGGGCAATTAGAAGGGGTAGGGAGCCTGCTAGGGTGTAGAATAGAAAGTAAGTTCCTGCATTTAAGCGCTCTGTTTGGTTTCCTCAGCGTGTAATTAGGATGAGGGTCGGGATTAAAGTGGCTTCAAATATCACATAGAATATAATCATTTCAGTGGCAGCAAAGGCCAAGATTAGGAAGAATTGTAGGGAGGTGAGGAGGGTGATATATATTCGTTGGCGATTAATTGGTTCGTGTGCTGTGTGGTTTTGGCTGGCTAGGATTATTAATGGAAGGAGTCAGCAGGAGAGGACTAGAAGAGGGGTTGAAAGGGGATCAGTGGCCAAGTAAGGGTTAAGGAATGATCATCCTGTTTCGGATACATTTTTTAATCATAGCAGGCTAGCAAGTGCGATTAATAGGCTGTGGAGGAGGGTGGTGGGTCACAGTCACTTGGTGGGGGTGAGTCAAGTTGTTGGAATAAGCATAATTGTTGGGATAAGAATTTTTAGCATTGGAGTAGGTTTAGGCCTTGTAGGTGGTCGGAGCCATGTGTTCGTGCGGTAGCTACTATGAGGGCTAGGCCAACGCTTGCTTCACAAGCAGAGAATGCTAGGAGGAGTATTGGGGCAGATGAGAAGTTGATAGAGGAAAGTTGAAGGGTTCAAATGGAAATGGCGATGAATAATGATAATATTATGCCTTCGAGACATAGGAGGGCAGAGAGAAGATGGGTTCGGTGGAAGGCCAGGCCAGACAATCCTAGGAGAAAGGCTGATGAGAATGTGAATTGAATTGGGGTCATTAGGTTAATTATGGACTTTAACCATAAGTTTTTGAGCCGAAATCAAATGTTTTGTTTAAACTAATTACCTATTCAGCTCACTCTAGTCCACCTTGGAGTCATTCATAAATTAATCCTAGTGTAAGTAGGATTAGAAGGGTTGAGGCTCAGAGTAGTGTAAGTATTGGGGAGGGGAGTTGGTCTCCTCAGGGGAGAGGGAGGAGGAGGGCAATTTCTAGGTCGAACAGGAGGAAGAGGATTGCAATTAGGAAAAAGCGGATTGAGAAAGGGAGGCGTGCCGATCCTAGTGGGTCGAAGCCGCATTCGTAGGGGGAGAGTTTTTGATAGTCTGGAGTTGTTAGTGGAAGTCAAAATGAGACGACGGCTAGGATCAGGGAGAGGGTCGTGGTGATAGTGAGGGTTGTTAGTAGCAAATTCATTATCTTTCCTTGGAGTTTAACCAAGACTAGGTGATTGGAAGTCACATGTACTGATTTAATACTAGAAAGATTATGAGCCTCATCAGTAGATTGAGACGTAGAGGAATAGTCATACAACGTCTACGAAATGTCAGTATCAGGCTGCCGCCTCAAACCCAAAGTGGTGTTCAGATGTAAAATGGTATTGGATTTGGCGGAGAAGGCATACAGCTAAGAAAGTGGAACCAATAATTACGTGTAGTCCGTGGAAACCTGTTGCGACGAAGAAGGTTGAGCCGTAAACTCCGTCTGCGATTGTGAATGGAGCCTCGTAGTACTCTATTGCTTGTAGAAAGGTGAAGTAGAATCCTAGTAGGATTGTTAGGGTTAAGGAGTGGATTGCCTGTTTTCGCTCTCCTTGTATAATGCTATGGTGGGCTCAAGTCACCGTGACTCCGGATGCTAGAAGAACAGCTGTGTTGAGGAGTGGGACTTCAAAGGGGTCTAGGGGGAGGATGCCTGTGGGAGGTCAGCAGCCCCCGAGCTCGGGGGTTGGTGCTAAGCTTGAGTGGTAAAAGGCTCAGAAGAAGCCTAGGAAGAAGAATACTTCGGAGGTGATGAATAGGATTATACCATATCGGAGGCCCTTTTGGACGGGGGGTGTGTGGTGACCTTGAAATGTGCCTTCTCGTACAATGTCTCGTCATCATTGATACATGGTAAGTAGGAGGAGAGTTAGGCCAAGAGCTATTAGGATTATTGAGTTAAAATGGAATCAAATTGCTAGTCCTGAGGTTAGGAGGAAGGCGGCGACAGCCCCTGTTAGGGGTCATGGGCTTGGGTCAACTATGTGGTATGCGTGTGCTTGGTGTGCCATTAGATGTTTTCTTGTAGGTAGAGGCTTAATAGGAGGACAAATACATAGGCTTGGATTATTGCAACGGCAACTTCTAGGAGGGTTAGTAGGAGTAGAAGGATTGTGGTTAGAACAGCCACAGTTGGTATTAGGGGGAGTAGGACGAATGCAGCTGTGGCGATTAGTTGCATTAATAGGTGGCCTGCTGTAAGGTTAGCGGTTAGTCGGACGCCAAGGGCTAGGGGTCGAATGAAGAGGCTGACAGTTTCGATGAGAATGAGGGCTGGGATTAGGGGTATGGGGGTGCCTTCTGGGAGGAGGTGTCCTAGAGCGGCAGTTGGGTTTTTTCGTAGTCCGATGATGACTGTTATTAGTCAAAGTGGCACGGCTAGGGCTATGTTTAAAGAGAGCTGTGTTGTTGGGGTGAATGTATATGGAAGAAGTCCTAGCATGTTAATAGAGATTAGAAATACCATCAGTGATGTAAATATAAGGGCTCATTTGTGTCCGTCCATGTTCAGTGGGAGGAGAAGTTGTTGTGTAAATCGGTTAATAAGTCAACTTTGGAGGGTTAGGAGGCGATTATTTATTCATCGGGAGGTTGGGGCTGGGAAGAGGGTTCATGGGAGAAGGAGGGCGATGGCGATCAGGGGGATGCCAAGGAGTGTTGGGCTTAGGAATTGATCAAAAAAGCTTAGTGTCATGGTCAGGTTCAGGATTTAGTTTTTAAGGTCTGGGTGTTTTGGGGAGAGGGCTCATTTGGGTAGGTGTGTGCTATAACTTTTGGTGGGAGAATAGTAAGGAAGATAAATCAAGAAAATAATATAATGGCAAATCAAGGGGTAGGATTGAGCTGGGGCATGTCACTAAGGGTGTTTGGGGGGCACCGATTTTTAGCTTAAAAGGCTAACGCTAGGCCCGTGTTAGCTTCTTAGTGAGGCGTCTTCAAGTATCAGTGAGGATCAGTTTTCAAAGTGTTCTAGTGGAACGGCTTCAACGACGATTGGCATAAAGCTATGGTTTGCGCCGCAGATTTCGGAGCATTGTCCGTAAAATACTCCTGGCCGGGATGCAATAAAGGCTGTTTGGTTTAGGCGTCCAGGAACGGCATCTATTTTAATTCCTAGTGATGGTACGGCCCATGAATGGAGAACATCTTCTGCTGAGATTAGGATTCGGATTGGAGAATCAACGGGGACAACCATTCGATGGTCAGTTTCTAATAGGCGGAATTGGCCGGGCGTTAGATCTTGTGTGGGTACTATGTATGAGTCGAAGTTCAGGTCGTTATAGTCTGTATATTCGTAACTTCAGTATCATTGATGACCCATGGCCTTGACGGTCAGGTGTGGGTCATTGATTTCGTCTATTAGATAGAGAATTCGAAGGGATGGGAGAGCGATTAGAATTAGAATAATAGCGGGTAAAATAGTTCAGATGATTTCAATTTCTTGGGAGTCTAGGATGTACTTATTGGTTAGTTTAGTAGATACCATAGCAACAATAATGTAAAGTACTAATGTGCTGATAAGGAATACAATTATTAGGGCATGGTCGTGGAAATGAAGAAGTTCTTCTATCACGGGTGAAGCTGCATCTTGAAATCCTAGTTGTGAGGGATGTGCCATTAGTAGGTAAGACACGCAGGGGTTTAACCCACAATTCTACCTTGACAAGGTAGTGTAATTTTATTTTACTAGTGTCTTATAAAGAAAGTGACAGAGTGGTATTATGTGGCTGGCTTGAAACCAGCCCACGGGGGTTCAATTCCTCCCTTTCTCGGTATATAGGTTGGACTTGAACGAATGCAGGTTCTTCAAATGTGTGATAGGGTGGAGGACATCCGTGAAGTCATTCCACGTTTGTTGTAGTTAGTTCGACTGATTCAACTTCACGTTTAGCAGCAAATGCTTCTCAGAGGATAAATAGGAACATGATTACTGCAATGAGTGAGATTAAAGAGCCAATTGATGAGACTGTATTTCATAGTGCGTAGGCATCGGGGTAGTCTGAATATCGACGGGGCATTCCGGCAAGTCCGAGGAAATGTTGGGGGAAGAAGGTTAGGTTAACGCCTAGGAATATTACTCCGAAGTGGATTTTTGTTCAAGTGCCGTGGAGAGTGTATCCAGAGAAAAGTGGGAATCAATGTACAAAGGCTCCTATAATAGCAAATACAGCGCCTATTGAGAGGACGTAGTGGAAGTGGGCTACTACATAGTAGGTGTCATGTAAGACAATGTCTAAGGAGGAGTTGGCTAGAACAATGCCAGTTAATCCGCCTACTGTGAAGAGGAAGATGAATCCTAAGGCTCATAGTATTGGAGTGTCTCATTTGATAGAACCTCCGTGGAGGGTGGCTAGTCAACTAAATACTTTTACACCAGTTGGGATGGCGATAATTATTGTGGCGGATGTAAAATAGGCTCGAGTGTCAACATCTATCCCTACTGTGAACATATGATGTGCTCAAACGATGAAGCCTAAGAGACCAATGGCTATTATAGCCCATACCATTCCTATGTAGCCGAATGGTTCTTTTTTGCCGGCATAGTAGGCAACAATGTGTGAAACTATTCCAAAGCCAGGGAGGATGAGAATGTATACTTCTGGGTGTCCGAAGAATCAGAATAGGTGTTGGTAGAGGATGGGGTCTCCTCCACCGGCTGGGTCAAAGAAGGTGGTATTTAGGTTTCGGTCTGTAAGAAGTATAGTAATTCCTGCTGCAAGGACCGGCAGGGATAGTAGAAGAAGTACGGCGGTGATTAAGACGGCCCATACGAACAAGGGTGTTTGGTATTGGGAGATAGCTGGGGGTTTTATATTAATAATTGTTGTAATGAAGTTAATAGCGCCCAAAATCGATGAGACACCGGCCAAGTGGAGGGAGAAAATAGTGAGATCGACGGATGCGCCTGCGTGGGCTAAATTGCCCGCTAGTGGGGGGTAAACGGTTCATCCTGTGCCAGCTCCTGCTTCTACTCCGGAGGAGGCTAAGAGGAGAAGGAAGGAGGGGGGTAGAAGTCAGAAACTCATGTTATTTATTCGGGGGAATGCTATGTCAGGGGCTCCAATTATAAGGGGCACAAGTCAGTTTCCAAATCCGCCGATTATGACTGGTATTACTATAAAGAAAATTATTACAAATGCATGGGCTGTAACGATCACATTATAAATCTGATCATCACCAAGTAGTGCGCCTGGTTGGCTGAGTTCAGCCCGGATAAGAAGGCTGAGGGCCGTTCCCACCATTCCGGCTCAGGCACCAAATACCAGGTAGAGGGTGCCAATATCTTTGTGATTGGTTGAGAAAAATCAACGTGTGATTGCCACAGGTAGAATGGCCGAGTGTTAAGCGGTGGATTGTAGCCCCACATACAGAGGTTGGACTCCTCTTTCTATCAAGCTCTGGGGTGTTACACGTTAGATTGCAAATCTAAAGAAGCAGATTGACGTCTGCCGGGGCTTTCCCCGCCTCTATGGTCTTGGTAGGCGGGGAAAGGTAGATAGATGCTTGTTGGTTCGAGCGCTTAGCTGTTAACTAAGAATTTGTAGGATCGAGGCCTGCCTATCTAGAGTAAGGCTTTAGCTTAATTAAAGTGTCTGTTTTGCATGCAGGAGATGTGGGGTAATGTCCCGCAAGTCTTATCAGGGACTGGGAGATTTTCACTTCCGTTGAGAGCTTTGAAGGCTCTTAGTCTGGGTACTAACTTAAGTCTCTTAGAAGGTTGTAAGTGCTAGGATGCTTGGGGTTAGGGGGAGGAGTAAGATTGATGTTGTAGTTATAGTAGCAGTTATTATGCTTGGTTTGGTTGTTGGGGTGCGTCAGGGAAGGGTTCCTGTTAGATTGTTTGGGGCGGCGGTAAGGGTTATGGAGTAGGAGAGTCGGAGGTAGAAATAGAGGCTTAGTAGGGCGCTTAGGGCTGTTAGGGTGGCGGTTGGGGCGAGGTCGTGTTTGGTTAGTTCTTGTAGAATTAGTCATTTCGGCATGAAGCCGGTTAGTGGTGGGAGGCCCCCTAGTGATAGGAGAATAAGGGGTATAAGGGCTGTTAGGGCAGGGGCTTTAGTCCACGATGTGGCAAGGGAATTAATTGTTGTGGTCTTATTGAGTATAAATACTAAAAAGGAGGAGGAGGTTATAATGAGGTAGAGGGCAAGAGTGAGGAGGGTAAGAGTTGGTGAGAATTGGAGGACTAGAATTATTCAGCCTAGATGAGCAATAGATGAGTAGGCTAGGATTTTTCGAAGTTGGGTTTGATTAAGGCCGCCTCAGCCGCCGACGAGTGTGGAGAGAACTCCTAGTGCAATGAGTAGTGTTGGGTTGTTTGGTTGTAGCTGAAGAAGGAGGGTGAATGGTGCGAGTTTTTGTCAGGTGGATAGGATGAGTCCGGTTGTCAGGTCTAGTCCTTGTAGGACTTCTGGTAGTCATGTGTGTAGGGGGGCTAGTCCGATTTTTAGAGCAATAGCGATAATAATTATTGTGGATGGAATTGGGTGGGTTATTTGTTGTAGTTCCCATTGTCCGGTAAGTCATGCGTTGGTTGTGCTTGCAAATAGTAGTATTGCTGCTGCTGTGGCTTGTGTGAGGAAATATTTGGTTGTAGCTTCTACTGCCCGTGGGTGGTGGTGTTGGGCTATAAGGGGGATGATGGCGAGGGTGTTAATTTCTAGGCCTATTCAGGCGATGAGTCAGTGTGAACTGGTTGCAGTGATTGTGGTGCCTAAGAGTAGGCCAAATAGTAAGGAGGTTGTAATGTAAGGGCTCATTAGTAAAGGAAGGATTTTAACCTACATTTTTAGGGTATGGGCCTAAAAGCTTTATTTAGCTGACTTTACTAGAAAGTGGTGTAGTGGAAGCACTGAGAGTTTTGATCTCTCTGGGTTGGGTTCGAGTCCCTTCTTTCTAAGGAGCTGGGGGGAATTTAACCCTCATGGTTCACTCTATCAAAGTGGCCCTTTACTTCAGGCACAGTTCCTGGTTACATTTGTGGGGGTAGGCCTGCAAGTGTAATTGGAAGTGCTAAGTGCCAGATGACAAATGCTAATGTTAGTGGTAGGAAGTTTTTTCAGATTAGATGTATTAGTTGATCGTAGCGGAATCGTGGATAGGAGGCCCGTACTCATAGGAAAATAAGTGATAGCAGGGCTGCTTTGGTTATTAGGTTTATGGCAGTTAGTTCAGGGAATGTAGGGATGTGAGAGGCCCCTAAGAAGAGAATGGCGGAGAGGGTGTTCATAAACAAAATATTAGCGTATTCTGCGAGAAAAAAGAGGGCAAAGGGCCCTCCTGCATATTCTACGTTAAATCCTGACACTAGCTCTGATTCGCCTTCTGTTAAGTCAAAAGGAGCTCGGTTTGTTTCGGCTAAGGTAGAGATGTATCATATTGCTGCGAGTGGTCATGCTGGGATGATTAGCCAAATGCTTTCTTGAGAGATGTTAAATGTTTGAAGTGTAAAACCTCCTGCGAAGATAATAAGGGAGAGGAGGATTAGTCCTAGGCTTACTTCATAGGAAATTGTTTGTGCAACGGCTCGGAGGGCCCCTACTAGGGCATATTTTGAGTTTGAGGCTCATCCTGAGCCAAGAATTGAGTAAACTGCAAGGCTGGAGAGGGCAAGAATAAATAGAATGGTAAGGTTCAGGTCTAGAATGGGGTATGGGAGTGGTATTGGGGCTCATAAGGATATGGCCAGTGTGAGGGCTAGTATTGGTGTGAGAATAAATAGGATGGGTGATGCGGTGGAAGGTCGGATTGGTTCTTTAATGAATAGTTTAACCCCGTCTGCAATTGGTTGTAGGAGGCCGTATGGGCCTACAATATTTGGACCCTTTCGTAATTGCATGTAGCCTAGGACTTTACGTTCTAGGAGTGTTAGGAATGCGACGGCTAGTAGTACGGGCAGGATTAAGGCAAGGGGGTTAAGGATGTGGGTGATAATTGTTGTGGTCATAGTTAGGGAGAGGAATTGAACCTCTGTTCAAAGGGTTTAGGTCTTTTGCATTTGCCGGGCTCTGCCACTCTAACATGTTATGTTCTTTAACTGTTTTGTGTGTTCTCTTATCTGTTTTAGTTGGATTCAACAGGTGAGAGGGGGGCGTGCTTATAGTAGGGGCCTCCCCTTTTCGGTCCTTTCGTACTAGAAAAGGGCACTTCATAGATAGAAACTGACCTGGATTACTCCGGTCTGAACTCAGATCACGTAGGACTTTAATCGTTGAACAAACGAACCCTTAATAGCGGCTGCACCATTAGGATGTCCTGATCCAACATCGAGGTCGTAAACCCTCTTGTCGATATGGACTCTAAAAGAGGATTGCGCTGTTATCCCTAGGGTAACTCGGTTCGTTGATCGGCTTGGCCGGATCTGGTTGGTCAGATGTTCTGTTTGTTAGAGCAGTAGCTCTTGGTTTTAAAAAGGGTGTTTTTATTCCACATGGGGGTTTTTTGTTACCCCGCGGTCGCCCCAACCAAAGACATTTGAACAGGGTTCATTTAGTTCAATTCCTTATTTGGGGGTGGTTGACGTGAGCTGTTTTATGTCTAAAGCTCCATAGGGTCTTCTCGTCTTATGTACTTATTCCCGCTTCTGCACGGGAGGATCAATTTCATTGACTTGAAAAAGGAGACAGTTAAGCCCTCGTCGTGCCATTCATACAGGTCCTCATTTAAAGGACAAGTGATTGCGCTACCTTTGCACGGTCAAAATACCGCGGCCGTTAAACATAAAGTCACAGGGCAGGCGGGACCTCTTATTCGTTGTTTTTGCAAGAGGCGATGTTTTTGGTAAACAGGCGAGGCTTGGTGGGTTTGCCGAGTTCCTTCTTTTTCTTTAAGTCTTTCCGATTGAGCACACCAGTGTTGGGTTAACGGTTAAGTGGTGGATGTTTTTCTGGTTGTTTAATTTGATGTTCACTACCCTCTTTGGTTGGGTCCGTTGGGTTTCGGCGGGGGTTCGTTCCGATGTACACTTGTGCTTGGAGGGGACCGTGAGCCCCTTATTACTCATATTAGCATAATCTCTTCTATGGGAGCATAGAGAGGCCCGATATAGGTCAGGGATTGGGATGTGTTATCGGTATTAGTGGCATGCGTGTGTTTGAGCTTTAACGCTTTCTACAGGGTGGCTGCTTTTAGGCCCACCTAAACACGAGGCCTTGGTGATTATGATTCTTATTCTCCTGAAAAAAGTTGTTTCTTTGGTCAAAGGGGCTGTACCCCCTTTGACTAACTTTTTTGGCTTCTTAGGGTCGGTTTGTTTTTATAGTTGGTGGGTTAAGAAGTCAAAAAGCTGAGCTTATACTCAGTTCTCGGGCAACCAGCTATTACTGGACTCGGTAGGTTTATCACCTCTACTCAAAGCTCTTTCCACTCTTTTGCCACAGAGACGGATGTGCCCTATGAAGGCTGTCTTGGAGTAGCTCGTTCAGTTTCGGGGAGTTAGACTATAGTGCTCTTTGCCTAAGGGTTGCTAGCTAAATCATGATGCAAAAGGTACGAGGCTTAATCTCTGCTTTTTTGTACTTTAACTGGGTTGTTTCATTTCTCTTTCAGCGTTCCCTTGCGGTACTTTATCTATGGCTCCAATGGTCCTTTTCTATCGCCAATACTCAGGGGGAAAAATGATTTGTTTTGTTAAGTTAAGTGTGTTAGGGGGTATTAATAGTTGTTTGTTGTGTTTGGGGGAGGGGCTAGCTGTTAGGTGTCAGAGTAATCCGGTTTGCACGGATATCTCCTCGGTGTAAGGGAGGTGCTTTTCTAAACTAAGCTATATTCTGGTTTTCCAAGCGCACCTTCCGGTACGCTTACCATGTTACGACTTGCCTCCCCTTTGGTGTGTAGTGGTGTATTAATTATCAGTTGATTAAATTTGGGGAGAGTGACGGGCGGTGTGTGCGCGCTTCATGGCCGGTTTCAGTAAGACACTCTATTTCTTTACTTACTGCTAAATCCTCCTTCAGACACATGTTTCAGTGTGCCATTCGTGGTTCTCTGAGCAGAGAATGTAGCCCATTTCTTCCCCCTCCATACGCTACACCTCGACCTGACGTTTTGGGCTGTGCCAACTTTGCCTACTATTAGTCCTTCACAGGGTAGGCTGGCGACGGTGGTATATAGGCGGATTTAACAAGAAGGGGTGAGGTTTAACGGGGGTTATCGGTTCTAGGACAGGCTCCTCTAGATGGCTTTAAAGCACCGCCAAGTCCTTTGGGTTTTAAGCTAATGCTCGTAGTACCCGGGCGGATGGGGGTTGTATTGGGATATCATTGTTTAGGGCTAGGCATAGTGGGGTATCTAATCCCAGTTTGTGTCCTAGCTTTCGTGGGCTCAAATGAGATGAGGCTACTTTCGTTATTGTTCTTCATGCCTTCGGGAGCGTATAACTGCCTTGAGGGCGTTCGGCCTCAGTTTTGTTTGGTGTTTTAACCACTCTTTACGCCGAGAGCTAACAACTTGGGCCTCTCGTATAACCGCGGTGGCTGGCACGAGTTTTACCGGCCCTCTAAGCCGTAACTAAGTCAAGTTTTCACTTATGGCTTAATATTTATCACTGCTGAGTTCCCTTGAGGGTGTGGCTAAGCAAGGTGTCATGGGCTAAGCAGCGTGTGCCTGATACCAGCTCCTAATTCCCGGTTGGGGTGTGTAGGGCATTCTCACGGGGGCGCGGATACTTGCATGTGTAAATTTGGCTAGAGCTGTTAGTAAAGTCAGGACCAAGCCTTTGTGCTTGTGGGACTTTCTAGGGTCCATCTTAACATCTTCAGTGTTATGCTTTTATTAAGCTACGCTAGC